GGTGCTGGAATAAAAACCGAGAAAGCCATTTTTTCTTTTTCTGTTGAATCAAAAAAACGGAAATAAAAAATTCGCATTCTAAATTCTTCTTAATTCTCTCGGGGTTAATAAAAATTCAATTGAACGTTTGATATAATTGCTATGCTTAGTGTGTGACTCGTTGGTTTTTTAGGGCTAGGATCAAAATCAGCCCCATAGTATAAACTAGAAATAATAACCAACTCATCGCTTTGCATTATCTGGATCCAAAGAACCATGACAAATCAATCATAACCTATATGAATTACATATAATAAGATATAAATCTAACCTAGGAAGATATGAATCTAACCTAGGAAGATATGAATCGAACCTATATAAAAAACATATAGAGAGACTTATTGGAGGGTCCCATTGACGTGCATCCAGTAGGAATTGAACCTACGAATTCGCCAATTATGAGTTGGGTGCTTTAACCATTCAGCCATGGATGCTTAAGAGGGATCCTCGTACTAGGGTGAGTTCAATTGAACTCAAATCTTTTTTTGAAACCAATCAAATTATATTTTAGGAGGACTAAACTACTATGAATCTACAAGTCAAATTCTTTATTTTAGAATTGAGAGAGATATTGAGAGAGATCAAGAATTCTCAATCTTTAGTCCCTTCATGGAACCAATTCAATTCAGTGAGATCTTTCATTCACATTTTTTTGGACCAAGAACGTTTTCTAAAACTTTTTGATCCCCGAATTTGGAGTATCCTACTTTCACGGATATGCAATCCGCCGGGTTTTCCTTTACCAATGAAAATCGCTCGATTTTTCAATTTCACGATCAAGGGTGTAATACTCTTTGTAGTATCGGTCCATATATATCGTATGAACACTCGAAATATGGTCGAAAGAACAAATTTCTTGTTAGGGCTTCTTCCTATACCTATGAATTCCATTGGACCCAGAAATGGTACATTGGAAGAATCCGTTGTGTCTTCCAATATCAATAGGTTGATTGTTTCGCTCCTCTATCTTCCAAAAGGAAAAAAGATCTCTGAGAGTTCTTTCCTGAATCCGAAAGAGAGTACTCGGGTTCTTAAAAAGTGTAGCATGCCTGAATCTAACTGGGTTTCGCGGTGGTGTAGGAACTGGATCGGAAAAAAGAGGGATTCTAGCCAATTGAAAGGATCTTATGATCAATCCATAGAAGATTTGGATTCTGAGGATAGGGATTCTAGCCAATTGAAAGTATCTTCTGATCAATCCACAGAAGATTTGGATTCTGAGGATAGGGATTCTAGCCAATTGAAAGTATCTTCTGATCAATCCACAGAAGATTTGGATTCTGAGGATAGGGATTCTAGCCAATTGAAAGTATCTTCTGATCAATCCACAGAAGATTTGGATTCTGAGGATTCGGAATATCGCACATTGATCAATCAAAGAGAGATTCATCAACAACTAAAAGAAAGATCGATTCTTTGGGATCCTTCCTTTCTGCAAACGGAAGGAGCAGAGATAGAATCAAACCGATTGCCGAAATGCCCTTCTGGAGATTCCTCAATGTCCCGGCTATTCACGGAACGTGAGAAGCCGATGATTAATCATCGGCTTCCGGAAGAAATCGAAGAATTTCTTGGGAATTCTACAAGATCCGTTCCTTCTTTTTTCTCTGACGGATGGTCAGAACTTCATCTGGGCTCGAATCGGACTGAGAGGTCCACTAGAGATCAGAAATTGTTGAAGAAAGAACAAGATCTTTCTTTTGTCAGGCGAGCGGAAAATAAAGAAATGGTTAATCTATTCAAGATAATTCTCTATTTACAAAATACCGTCTCAATTCATCCTATTTCATCAGATCCGGGATGTGAATCAGAAGAGAGATTTCAAGAAATGGCAGATTTATTCACTCTATCAATAACTGAGCCGGATCTGGTGTATCATAAGGGATTTTCCTTTTCTATTGATTCCTACGGATTGGATCAAAAACAATTCTTGAATGAGGTATTCAACTCCAGGGATGAATGGAAACAGAAATCTTTATTGGTTCTACCTCCTATTTTTTATGAAGAGAATGCGTCTTTTTATCGAAGGATCAGAAAAAAATGGGTCCCGATCTCCTGCGGGAATGATTTGGAAGAGCCAAAACCAAAAATAGTGGTATTTGCTAGCAACAAGATAATGGAGGCAGTCAATCAATATAGATTGATCCGAAATCTGATTCAACTCCAATATAGTACCTATAGGTACATAAGAAATGTATTGAATCGATTCTTTTTAATGAATAGATCCGATCGCAACTTCGAATATGGAATTCAAAGGGATCAAATAGGAAAGGATACTCTGAATCATAGAACTCTAATGAAATATACGATCAACCAACATTTATCGAATTTGAAAAAGAGTCAGAAGAAATGGTTCAATCCTCTTATTCTTATTTCTCGAACCGAGAGAGCCATGAATCGGGATCCTGATGCATATAGATACAAATGGTCCACTTGGATCAAGAATTTCCAGTCTGAGCAG